ATGACTCGAAATCCTTTTCACCTAGTAGAATTTAGTCCTTGGCCTCTTACCGGCTCTCTAGGCGCCATATTTTTAACTCTTGGGCTCACCGCGTGATTCCATAACCATGGCATTATTACCATATGTTTGGGTCTATTCCTCGTCTCAATGACCATATTCCAATGATGACGAGATATTGTCCGAGAAAGTACATTTCAAGGGTATCACACTATGAAGGTCTCTTTAGGGATGCGTATGGGTATAATCTTGTTTATCACGTCAGAAGTATGTTTCTTCTTTGCCTTTTTCTGAGCCTATTTCCACAGAAGTCTGGCGCCCAACACAGAAGTGGGTGCTTGCTGACCCCCTATCTATATCCACCCCCTAAACCCCTTCCAAGTTCCCCTCCTCAACACCGCTATTCTTCTAGCCTCAGGGGTTACAGTAACCTGAGCTCACCATGCTCTCATAGGAGGAGATCATAAGGAAGCTACACAATCTATAACCCTAACTATTGTTTTGGGTGTTTACTTTACCATCTTGCAAGCCCAAGAGTACTTGGAAACTTCTTTCTCTATCTCCGATAGTGTTTATGGAGCCACATTCTTTGTAGCGACAGGATTTCATGGCCTCCATGTTATGATTGGTTCGCTATTCCTTTTCACTTGTTTAATTCGGATCTTGTACCACCATTTTTCCACAAACCACCACTTCGGGTTCGAAGCAGCCGCCTGGTACTGGCACTTTGTAGACGTTGTCTGATTGATCCTCTACACGTGTATCTATTGATGGGGATCGTAGTTAATATTAAGTGGCCGAATTTATAAGCACTAGACTTTTAATCTAGATAATGATTACAAACTAATCCCTTAATAAGCAAGAAATGATATATCATATATGATTTCGGCTCATACCTCAGATGTTTATTACATCCTTGCTTATTTACATGCTTTATGCTCCGACTAATCCGTAGGTCTCCCTAAAGGTAATTAGGAATAAAATAAAGCTGCTAACTTTATTTTGAGCAACTCGAAATTGTTCTACCTTTTATGAATAACAAATTTTTTCCTTCCAATTTCTTGTTTATTTCAATCATAATCGCAGGCACCCTATTCTCCCTCTCGTCCTCCCACTGGTTGACAATATGAATAGGTCTAGAGATTAATTTAATAGGCTTCCTGCCTCTCATGAATATTAAGGGTAAGACGCTAGAGGCTGAGGCTTCCATAAAATACTTCATTATCCAAAGAATAAGATCTAGCCTACTTATTATTACCTCTGTACTCATATATAGTAGAACCCTTTCTTGGTACTCAATATTTACTAATAATATATTTAGCCTCCTAATTATTTTATCCCTAGTATTAAAGTTAGGGGGAGCTCCCTTGCACTTTTGAGTCCCAAGTATCGCCAAGCAGATATCCTGGAGAATTCTGTTCATAATGCTCACGTGGCAAAAACTAGCGCCCCTCCTCATACTCAGGATTGTCAACTCCAACCTTATGCTTATCATATTAATTTCAATAGCATCTACCATCGTGGGGAGAATTATAGCTCTAAATCAAACTAATCTTCAACTAATCATAGCATATTCCTCCATCTCTCACTTAGGCTGAATACTATCAATAATCTCTATCAATAGTTCCCTCAGCATAATATACTTCCTAAATTACATTGTAATTTCAATACCCCTTATAAACATGTTAAGTCTCACCTTAGGAAACCACTTATTTATACTCACCCAACGAACAAAAACCAACAGAATGTTCCCGATCTCCCTTATTCTCTCCTTGGGGGGACTCCCTCCTCTCTTAGGTTTTATATCGAAACTTGTTATCCTAATCTCCTTAATTGAAATGAAGTTGGTCATGTTAACAGTATTTATGTTTCTAGGCACTCTTATTAGTTTATATTTCTACCTGAACATGTCCCTCATGTTAATAATTAAATCTTATAGAAATATTCAATCTAAAGCCCCAAGAATAATATATAATCCCTTCATCTCCTTTAATCTACTGGGCAGATTTATTATCTACCCCCTTGTTATTGTGTTTATCAAATATGCGATGACTATTTTCTACAAACCATAAAGATATTGGTACTCTATATTTTATTTTTGGTATTTGAGCAGGCCTATTGGGGACTTCTCTAAGCCTAATAATCCGTACTGAACTAGGTCAACCTGGATCCCTTCTGAATGATGATCAACTATACAACGTAGTAGTTACTGCGCACGGTTTTATTATAATTTTCTTTCTAGTTATACCTATTATAATTGGAGGGTTCGGGAATTGACTAGTTCCCTTGATGCTAGGGGCCCCAGATATGGCTTTTCCACGTATAAACAATATGAGCTTTTGGTTGCTTCCCCCCTCTTTAACTCTATTACTAGCTTCTTCTGCGGTTGAAAGAGGGGCAGGAACGGGTTGGACAGTATATCCTCCCCTATCTAGCAATCTCTCCCATGCAGGCCCTTCAGTTGACCTAGCTATTTTCTCTCTTCATCTTGCTGGGATTTCCTCCATTCTAGGGGCAATTAACTTCATTACTACTATCTTAAATATACGATGAGAAGGGCTTCAAATGGAGCGACTACCTCTGTTTGCCTGATCTGTATTTATTACTGCCATCCTTTTACTACTATCATTACCTGTTTTGGCCGGGGCTATTACTATGCTATTAACTGACCGGAACTTTAATACCACTTTTTTTGACCCTAGGGGAGGGGGGGACCCTATTTTATATCAACACTTATTTTGGTTCTTTGGTCACCCCGAAGTATATATTCTAATTTTACCTGCTTTTGGTATTATTTCCCATATTGTGTCCCACCACTCTTTTAAGAAGGAGATTTTTGGAGCTCTGGGTATAATTTACGCTATACTCTCTATTGGCCTTCTAGGATTCATTGTCTGAGCCCACCACATATTTACAGTCGGTATAGACGTTGATACTCGAGCCTACTTTACATCCGCAACAATGATTATTGCAATCCCTACAGGGATTAAGGTATTTAGTTGACTAGCAACTATTTACGGCTCACCTATTAAATACAATACCCCAATGCTTTGAGCGTTAGGATTTATCTTCCTATTTACTGTTGGTGGACTCACCGGAATTATCCTCTCTAACTCCTCCTTGGACATTATACTACACGACACATATTACGTTGTAGCCCACTTCCACTACGTCCTATCCATGGGTGCTGTCTTTGCTCTATTCGCTGGATTCAATCATTGATACCCCCTAATTACAGGATTAAGTTTAAATCAACAATGAACCAAAGCCCACTTTATAACGATGTTCCTAGGTGTAAACGTGACTTTCTTCCCCCAACACTTCTTAGGTCTAGCAGGAATGCCTCGACGATACTCAGACTACCCAGACTGTTACACTAAATGAAACATAGTATCCTCTATAGGGTCCATGGTCTCACTCACCAGTGTACTGTTTTTTATTTTCATTGTTTGAGAAAGACTAATCTCACAACGAACCGTAATTTGATCAAACCACCTGACCACGTCTTTAGAATGGGATAATCGCCTTCCAGTTGACTTCCACAGCCTTCCTGAGACAGGAGCTCTTTACATTTAATATGACCTACTGAGGACAATTAGGATTTCAAGATGCTTGTTCCCCTTTAATAGAACAAATTATTTTCTTTCATGATCACGCCATATTTGCCATTATTATAGTCTTAACTATAGTGATATATATATCCATAACCCTTATAACTAACAAGTTTTCATGTCTAAATATTACGGAGAGGCAAAAGATTGAGACTGCCTGAACTGTTGCTCCAGCCCTAATCCTCCTATTTTTAGCTCTCCCTTCATTACGATTACTATATTTATTAGATGAAACTAATGACCCATTAATTACTATCAAAACTATAGGTCACCAATGATACTGGAGCTACGAATATTCCGACTTTTTAGATATCGAGTTCGACTCTTACATGATCCCTACAAACGATTTAGAGTTGGGAAACTTTCGATTATTGGAGACCGACCACCACTTAATCTTACCTATAAAAACTAACACACGAATCATTGTCTCCTCAGCGGATGTTATTCACTCATGAACAGTACCGTCTCTGGGAGTTAAAGTAGATGCCATTCCTGGCCGACTAAACCAGCTTATGCTTTACCCTAGACGACCGGGCCTTTACTACGGCCAGTGCTCCGAGATTTGTGGAGCCAACCACTCATTTATACCTATCACATTGGAGATTGTTAATATAGACTATTTTATTAAGTGATTAAACCTAATAAACGAACAATGAAAAGTTAGTTAAATTATAACGTAAAATTGTCAATTTTAAATTACTATCGTTTATAGTACTTATCACATGCCACAACTATCCCCTATTAACTGATTATTTTTATTTATTATGTTCTGATCTATTATAACCATCAACACATCCATTATATGATGAAATACTAGTAATATCTACACAATCAGTAAAACCCCAAAATCAACTATAAAAATTAATTATAAATGATAACATGATAGTAGACATCTTTTCTTCCTTCGATGACCATAATTCGACACTATTCTCAGCTCACTTCATAACATGAACCTTATCCCTCTGATCCCTGTTCTTTATTAATTCTTTCTACTGAATTAACCCCTTCAACTTGACTAACATCATAAATATGCCTAAACAAGCAATCAATATTCAGACGACTCGATCTTATAGTATAAACTTAGGGGGTTTTAGCTTAATAGTATCTTCTTTATTTATTACTATTATCAATTTTAATATGTTGGGGTTAATACCCTATGTTTTCAGCACAACCAGACACCTAGCTATGACTTTTACTCTAGCTTTACCCCTGTGGCTTTCCTTAATTATCTCCTCTTACTCTAACAACCCTTATTCAAGCCTAGCCTTTATACTTCCTTTAGGTACACCAACCTTCCTCATTCCCTTTCTTCCCATCATTGAAACCTTAAGAATTTTGGTACGACCCATCACTCTCTCTATCCGATTAGCTGCTAATATCAGAGCGGGACATATCATTTTGACGTTGATTGGAGATTACCTTACAGTCTCGTTACTATCAGCAAACTACATGGTCTCAGCGTTAGTTATATTTGTACAGATCGGTTATTTTATTTTCGAAATCGGTATCGGGATTATTCAAGGATACATCTTTTCACTATTAGTTACACTATATACAGATGATCATCAGTAGATATAGCAGATAAATTAATATAATTTAAATTACAAAAACTAACACTAGAAAAATGATCATATAACAATTAAACATCAATATTAACCAATGTTCCAGTAAAAAAAATATGATCTTATTAAAATTAAACACTCCTTGACCCCCTATGATTTCAAATCACCCCATATCAACTACCTTTAACCTTCTATTCGTTGTACACTTAAATATGGTTATCCTAGGATAGCAGATAAATGTAGACAAGAATCACATTCTACTATTAATATGATTCAAAATTCTAAAATTCCCTTTTACTACCCCTTTATCTCAAAAACCGAAAGAAAACAATAAGCTTAGAACAATTAGACAGGGCACTATCAACTTCATAGCTCTTGGTAAAAAGAACTCCACTCTAAATAAACAGAACAATCTCTGGAAGATAAATCCCCCCCATAAAGCCCCTATTACTAACATACTTATGGGAAAAATTATTTTTATGTCATTATCCCTTACGTTAGTATAAGCGTCAGAGCTTTCGTTCCCTCAAATAATGTAAAACGAAAATCGTATAGAATATAGTACAGTTAGACAAACCCCAAAAAGACCCAATCTCATAGTAACGACATTAATATTCCCTACAATTAACCCCTCGACAATTAAATCTTTTGAGTAGAACCCCGCAAGGAAAGGCAACCCGCACAGGGCTATATTTGAAATATTTAAAAATGCTCTTGTCACAGGAAGTAGTTTAGATACATTATTAATCTGCCGTATGTCCTGCTTACCCCTGAAGCAATGAATGATATTACCACCACACATAAATAATAAAGCCTTAAACATAGCATGGGTATATAGATGAAATAAAGCTAGTATGGGCTGCCCCAACCCCAAAGACATTATCATTACACCCAGTTGACTAAGAGTGGAAAGGGCAATAATCTTTTTTATATCGTATTCATACAGTGCGCATACGCCCGATATGATTGTAGTTAAAATAGAAATATAAACTATGAAAACCCCAAATCAATAATAGCTTCTTAAATAATCGAAAAAACGAATGAATAGAAAAACACCAGCAGTCACTAAGGTTGACGAATGAACTAGCGCCGAAACAGGAGTGGGGGCTGCTATCGCCGCTGGGAGTCACCTTCTGAAAGGGATCTGAGCTCTTTTAGTTATCCCGGCGACCATAATAAATAAATTCACCGCTATAAACCCTTCAAAGTTCCATAAGCACAAAATATTTCAATGCCCCAACACCACTAAAACAGAGACAGCCCTTAAAATGAAACAATCACCAACCCGATTCATTAATACAGTCAACATGCCCGCCGCCAGAGACTTACTGTTTTGATAGTAAATAACCAGACAAAACGAAACAAGCCCCAGCCCATCTCACCCTAATAATAATGAAATTAGCCTGGGGATGAAAATCAAGAAATTTATGGACAATACAAACAGTATAACCGTTAAACTAAACCGAAGCAAATTCCCGTCACCTCTTATATAAGAGATAGTGAATACTATTACACATCCAGCAATAAAACACACCAAGCCTCTAAATCTACATCTTATTCAGTCCACAACCAAATCGAAATCTACCCTCCTTCTCATGCAATTTATAATTTCTCACCTAAATAGCAAGGAAATATTATTTATACATAGATAAATTAGCATCAAACATATAATTAAAAATCATCTGAACAGCATAATTCTGAAACACAACTCAACACCAATTACTTGAAACATAGTAAAGTAAACAAGATTTTATCTGTAAGCCCACAACTTACTATTTTAATATTAAACTAACTTTACTAAAACAGAATAATTTTATTTAAATATCCTACATTAAGAATAAAAAATAATATAGGATAAAAATGTAACAATAACAACAGATATTCTCTACACACGTTTACGAATCTTGTATTCACAAAACTCATTACACCTCCATGTTGAGTACTCACAAACATCACCAAATTATATAAGCCCCCCAAAAATACTATCACTAAAATAATAAAAATGAATCATCCTCTATATAAATACATACAACAGAACAACATAACCTCCCTAATCAAGTTAATAAACGGAGGGGCCCCTATGTTCGCGATACAAAATAAGAACCACCATAAACATATAATAGAATTGATATTAATTATACCCCCGCACAGAAATAGCCTACGGCTTTTTAACTTTTCATACATCAAGTTCGCCAAACAAAATAAACCAGACGAGCAAAAACCATGGCAAATTATTATTAATATTGCCCCTTCTCAACCTCATATAAATTTGCTTAACCTTCCGGCCAGTATCACACCTATATGCCCTACAGACGAATATGCAATCAAAGACTTAATATCTCTCTGACCTACACAGATAACAGCAGTAATTACCCCTCCCCACAAACAAGCAACAATAAGAATTTTCCTCAACATTATTTCATTTAAAAACAATACCGCTAACAAACGTATCACCCCGTAACCCCCTAACTTAAGCAACACACCGGCTAAAATTATAGATCCAGCAATGGGAGCCTCTACATGGGCTTTAGGTAACCATAAGTGAACAGAAAACATGGGCAATTTAACCAAGAAAGCTCCTATAATACTTGCAAATCACAGGATATTTACACCATATACCAACCCTAAACAATTTAGATACTGAATCAACACTATGTTGAAGGATCTAAACATTCCCCCCAACATAACTAACCTTAGCAATAAAGGTAGAGACGCTCTAATGGTATATAACATTATATATATCCCCGCTTGTAGACGTTCTGGTTGGTAACCTCAACCAATAATTAAAACCAGAGTAGGAATTAATGAAATTTCAAAAAAAATATAAAAATACATAAGATGAATACACAAAAAGTATAAAACCACAACTAAACACAGCGCTAACACTACTACAGAGAACCTGCCCCTCTTATTATTAGTAAACTTCACGGAATAAGTGCTAGCTAGCAACATCAAGCCCCTAATCCACAAACTCAATACCACTAGCATTCCTCTTATCCCATCACAATATAGATAATTTATAAACAACAAGCCCCACGTTTCCACATTTAAATACTTTAAACATAAAAAGCTTGTGACCATTAAATACCATAACCGAACTTCCCATATTATCACACCTCCTAATATACTGATACTCAATATGCTCAACACTAGACCTATTATAATTTGTGTAGACTCAGGGAACTTACGTAATCATTACCATGCACACGAATCAGCCTCACCAACAGAGATAGCCCCAGACTCGCCTCGCAAACACCGAACACTACAATTACCATCATTAACCTATAATCATTTCTAAACAAACCCCAGGTTAATAAAAAAGAAAAAACAATACCTAATATAAGAATCTCAAATCTTAATAAAATATTCAAAATATGTTTTCACTGAAAGAGTAGCACAAAAAACCCCCTAATATAAATAAAAACCCTTAATAATAACTCTCCTCTTATGATCATATCTAGTTATAGTAGTTTAAATAAAACCTTGGTCTTGTAAACCAAAATTAGATAACTAATCTCTATAACTTTAAGTCTATAAGTGAATCGAACACTTCTAAGAAGTTTTCAAAACTTCTGTAACCCAGTAAAGACCTAGTAATCTAAAACATAGAGTCATAGCAGATCAATAAATGGACGAATCAAGAATACCCCAAACCAAAGCACCCTTAACACTCGACCAATGGCCTCGTAAGGATACTCCACAGGACACCCCCCAATTCAAGTTAATAGGAAGAAGCAACCTACTATCAGTCAAAAGTTAAGCTGCATAAAAATGTTGTATACCGATCCCCGACACCCCCCAACATGAAGTATAGGAAGAAAGAATAACACACAAATCGATATTACCAATCTAATTACTCCCCCCAATTTGCTAGGAATCGAACGTAAAATGGCATAAGCAAACAGAAAATACCACTCGGGTTTAATATGTAGAGGGGTCACTAAAGGATTCGCCGGAATAAAATTTTCAGAATCTCCCAGCGCATTAGGAAATAGTATACTAATTTCAATCAACAACAGCAATATAATAAAGAAACCAAATAAATCTTTATACCTATAATATTGGTGAAAAGGAATTTTATCTAAATCACTATTAATGCCTAAAGGATTATTTCTCCCCCTCTGGTGTAGGAACAACAAATGTATACCCACCATAGCCATTAGAACAAATGGTAACAGAAAATGAAAACAGAAAAAGCGACTAAGAGTCGCATTATCAACAGAAAACCCCCCTCAAATTCAATACACAATTATTTCCCCTACATAAGGGATAGCTGAAACTAAATTAGTGATGACCGTCGCACCCCAAAAAGACATTTGACCCCAAGGTAACACGTACCCCACAAAAGCGGTACCCATCACTAAAAACAAGAGGACTACCCCGATATTTCAAGTCTCAACTATAGTGTAAGACCCATAATAAATCCCACGGGCCACATGAAAATATAAACAAATAAAGAAAAAGGAAGCACCGTTAGCATGCACATAACGTAATACCCATCCATAATTAACATCACGTATGATGTGAATAACGGAATCAAAAGCCATCTCCACACATGAAGTGTAGTGCATTGCTAAGAACAACCCCCTTGCAACTTGAACCACTAAACACAGCCCTAACAGAGAACCGAAGTTCCACCAGGCAGACAAATTAACAGGAGCAGGTAAGTCTACAAGAGCACCGTTTACGATTTTCAGAACAGGATGATTTTTTCGTAATGATCTAAGCATAAAACTATTTAAATTTAAAAACGCGGAGGGGCCCCTCACAATAATAACAAATTTTAACCACCCTGATTAATACAAACAATAAAATTAAACCCAACAGTAAATAACACAAGAAATTATCATACATTATAATAGTCCTTCCTCCCGCAAGCCTCATGGAACTATAATCGAAAAGAGAAAAATCCTTTATATCAATTCTCACTAGCTCCTTCGTTACAAAGAAATTTATTATCAGAAATCCACACAAAATTATAAAGAAATACATAGACACTTTCCTGGACAAGAAAATTAAATTTGGGATCAACCTGATCACGTACATAAACATTACTAATAACCCCCCAATATACACTAAGAAAAGCAAGTAACCATACCAAGAAAAGATGACCATCCCTATCAGTGCCCTTACACACAACGTAATTATTATTAACATAAACCCGAGCCTCAAGGGCTGAATCACCATTATACACACCCTACTCAAGGAAAAACCTACCGACACCACAAATAATAAGCTCATATCAAAAGATAAGTACTGAACTCAATTTCTAACTTCCAATGTTAATATTTTAATTAAATTATCTCTTGCTAGTTTATTAGATAAATGAACGGCACCAGGAACACCAAGATATTCAATACCCTCGGCAGATACCTCTTTCAAATCAAGTACATTAACAAGTCGTATCGGTAACGAGGGTACCTTGCACGCACTCAAATAAATAATCAAGCCACTAAACTCACTAACAAGCATAGACCCATACCGTATATACTAATAAAAATCACACCTCCAAAAAATAACCTAACCACCAACACCCTTATAAACAAAATATTCCTATACTCAGCCATGAATAGAACCGCGAATCCTACCCCACCATACTCTACATTAAAACCTGATACTAGCTCAGATTCCCCCTCCGCGAAATCAAAAGGGGCCCGATGGGTCTCGGCTACGCAGGACACAAACCACATAATTATTATGAAAAAGTTAACAAAGATAACTCATACGTAGACCTGGTACTTCATAACTAGCCTTAGCCTCATTCTCCCTACTAATAATAAACACCTCAGTAGAATTAATGACATACTCACTTCATACGAAATCCTCTGAGCAACGGCCCGAACAGAACCAAGTAAAGCATATTTAGAATTGGAGAACCACCCAGCTCCTATAACCCTATACACCCCTAAACTCGACACACACAAAAATAATAATATACTTAACCCTCCTATATTGCACACAAAATAGTTATTATACAGAATCCACAACACTAGCCCTAAAAAAAGTCTCATGAAAGGACAGATGAGGAATGGGAAAACATTGACCAAAGTAGGTTTAACTAACTCTTTCCTAAACAACTTAACCGCGTCAGCCAAAGGTTGGGGCAAACCTATTAACCCAACCTTGTTCGGACCCTTACGCAGCTGGAAATACCCCAATCCTTTACGCTCCAACAAAGTAAAAAAAGCAACAGCCAAAAGTGCACAAACAAAAGCCACAATTCTAGATAAAAGCTCAACTAACATTATTAAGAAGAACACTAAATATATTCCCTAATAGGATCTTAAATCCTATGCACTGATCTGCCACCTTAATGAATTATACAAAGTAAGATTAATAAATCTTATAAAATAAACCTAAATTATCCACATATTTCTGCCAACTCTGTATTTTAATAATACTTTCAGCTTTCCTTGGTCCTCTCGTACTAAAAGAAGCAACACTCATTTTTAAAAGATAGAAACCAACCTGGCTCACGCCGGTCTGAACTCAGATCATGTAAAGTATTAAAAATCGAACAGATTTACCTACTAAAGCTTCTGCACCTTAGGGTTACTTTAATCCAACATCGAGGTCGCAATCTCGTTTTTCAATAAGAACTCTCTAAACAAATTACGCTGTTATCCCTATGGTAACTATACTATAAGCAATATTACATTGGTTACTTTATCTACAAATACCTAATTTAAGGAAGTTACTATACACAATTTATTCCTTAATCACCCCAATTAAAATTTATATACCACCACCTAAATGTTTTAAATAATGATAATAAAATTATAAGCTCATTAGGGTCTTCTCGTCCCTTTGAAAAATTTAAGCTTTTTCACTTTAAAAATTAACTTCTAAAAAATAAGATGGAGACAGATTAACCTTCGTCAAACCATTCATTCTAGCCTCAAATTATAAGGCAAATTATTATGCTACCTTAGTACAGTTAAAATACCGCAGCTGTTAAAAACTTATTCACCGAGCAGGCCCGACTCTCTATTTATATTTTACAAAGAGACATGTTTTTGATAAACAGGCGAGATTAATATTTGCCGAATTCCTTCACCTTACTTAACTTTTTCTTAACGTAAACCATCCACAACTACAACGCTTTTGGATATACTAACTATGAAATTCTAACCAATACTCATATTAACATTATATTTACCTAAATATAAATTTTTAAACATTTATTGTTTATACACCATGAAGTTAAAAACGAATCGTTACACAATTTAAACTACTTTCAAAGAAAAACATTATTAATTCTACTTAAATCCCTTAACTACTATTCATCAACTTCTATAACGCTGCGTGGAGCTTATCCCCCACGCTATACACTAATATCAAACAACTTTCATTGTATTAATACTATGATACTTAAATATCTTCACTAATAAACTAGCTATCATGAAAAACGATAAACATATCATTACCACTTAAAGATCATTATATAACTATACAACGTTAACATATCCCCATTAAGTAAATCCTTTCACTTCGAGATTACATAATATAACACTAAAAATCATCAATCCATTATGCAAAAGGTACGAGACTTAAACTCTACTATACGCAAATTACATTCCCATACACTCATTCCTTTACAGTACCTCAACACAACATGACTTCTATACTATTCATACTAACTAAACAAAACAATTTAATCTATTTAACCTATATARCGCCTTTAAATACGCCTCTCATATCAAATAAAACAATTTCACCAATAATTTCATTACATTTTACCTGACCCCACACAGTGTTGTTTTACCATGCCTTGTCCTAACTGATATACATATATATATATATAATAAAGAAATACATTACATTATTTATTTTCGGGGTATGAACCCAACAGCTTAAATTAGCTTACTTTATTAACAGCTTATGAGAGAGTAATACAACTCATTCATAGATTTACAATCTACCGACTTTATCGACCACCCCATACAAGACTTAAACAACAAATATTTATTAAGGGCCTTGAAAGCCCTCAGTTTATTAACTTAAAATCTTCGCTTTCCTCATGCTTTCTATTTTATTTAAAGAATTTAAACCACTTGTTTGGAAGACAAGCATACTATTTATACTAATAAAATCTCATTCTCGGCACAATCATGATCGCGGTGCCCTATGAAATTGAAAATCTCATGTGCTACACTACACTACGAGAACATTCTACTACTGTCTCTACCTTTTACACTCTTAGAGTATATATATAATAAACACTCTTAAGTCTACACACAGACTATTAGCCATATCTCGAATCCTCCCATTTTTATACTCTCTCACTCTATTGCGCCGTGTATATAATATACTCTAAACATTTATCTAGCGAAAGCCATCTAATCTAGATCAACTGAGGTCCAACAAGAATGCAACTAAAGACTACATTCTCAACTATTAAATATTAAACCTCTTTTACTCTCTAAAACAAGAAACATACACAAGTAGATGAAAGATACTGTGTTATTAAAGAGATGCAGTAATGAATATAAATTTATAAGTATTGCTCTRTATCTTATTATATATATATATATACATTTTGCTCTCTTCCTTAATTTTGTCAAAACAATTTCCGTAAAAAAAGGCCCCTTCCCCCCCCCTTTTTTGTTTACACTTTTATTAAATCAGAAAGTATATATAAGCTTTTATCTCTATACCCACAATTTCCCATAAACTCAATACCTTTATTTATTAAAAATGAAAAAGAATTATATACGTAGTTAAAAAAAAATGACTCGAAATCCTTTTCACCTAGTAGAATTTAGTCCTTGGCCTCTTACCGGCTCTCTAGGCGCCATATTTTTAACTCTTGGGCTCACCGCGTGATTCCATAACCATGGCATTATTACCATATGTTTGGGTCTATTCCTCGTCTCAATGACCATATTCCAATGATGACGAGATATTGTCCGAGAAAGTACATTTCAAGGGTATCACACTATGAAGGTCTCTTTAGGGATGCGTATGGGTATAATCTTGTTTATCACGTCAGAAGTATGTTTCTTCTTTGCCTTTTTCTGAGCCTATTTCCACAGAAGTCTGGCGCCCAACACAGAAGTGGGTGCTTGCTGACCCCCTATCTATATCCACCCCCTAAACCCCTTCCAAGTTCCCCTCCTCAACACCGCTATTCTTCTAGCCTCAGGGGTTACAGTAACCTGAGCTCACCATGCTCTCATAGGAGGAGATCATAAGGAAGCTACCCAATCTATAACCCTAACTATTGTTTTGGGTGTTTACTTTACCATCCTGCAAGCCCAAGAGTACTTGGAAACTTCTTTCTCTATCTCCGATAGTGTTTATGGAGCCACATTCTTTGTAGCGACAGGATTTCATGGCCTCCATGTTATGATTGGTTCGCTATTCCTTTTCACTTGTTTAATTCGGATCTTGTACCACCATTTTTCCACAAACCACCACTTCGGGTTCGAAGCAGCCGCCTGGTACTGGCACTTTGTAGACGTTGTCTGATTGATCCTCTACACGTGTATCTATTGATGGGGATCGTAACCCTAATCTAACCCTCAATCTCTTTTTAGCTGGCATTATACTTTATTTATAGAAGATATGATTTGCAATCATAAAGTAAGAAATTATCTTTAGTGCCACACCATACCCAGTGGAAAGCCAAAACAGAGGCATTTAACTGTTAATTAAAAAATTGTAATTTTTATTACTTCACTGGCCGACACTGCGCCGGAATGAACGGATTATATTGATGTTATAAATTATAAGGTTTTCCTTCTGTGTTTATGGTAACTATCATTACTTATTTATCTATCCTGCTTATCGTTAATTTAATCTTGCTTTTACTGGGTCTAACAATTAATAAACGTTCTTATGCCGACCGAGAAAAGAATTCCCCATTTGAATGCGGATTTGACCCTTCAATCCATACTCGGGCCCCTTTCTCTATGCGATTTTTTCTTCTAGCAGTTATTTTCCTAATCTTTGATGTGGAAATCATCTTGCTAATGCCTCTTACGATGAATATTGTGAAAGCCAGCACCCACTGGCCCTTAACCAGATCTATCGTCTTTTTATTGATCCTGCTACTAGGCCTATTTCATGAATGGAACCAAGGGTCTCTTAACTGGATGAAATAAATATACTCCCTGAATTTTAAACCAATTTAGTAAATTGCGTTCATATGCGATGACTATTTTCTACAAACCATAAAGATATTGGTACTCTATATTTTATTTTTGGTATTTGAGCAGGCCTATTGGGGACTTCTCTAAGCCTAATAATCCGTACTGAACTAGGTCAACCTGGATCCCTTCTGAATGATGATCAACTATACAACGTAGTAGTTACTGCGCACGGTTTTATTATAATTTTCTTTCTAGTTATACCTATTATAATTGGAGGGTTCGGGAATTGACTAGTTCCCTTGATGCTAGGGGCCCCAGATATGGCTTTTCCACGTATAAACAATATGAGCTTTTGGTTGCTTCCCCCCTCTTTAACTCTATTACTAGCTTCTTCTGCGGTTGAAAGAGGGGCAGGAACGGGTTGGACAGTATATCCTCCCCTATCTAGCAATCTCTCCCATGCAGGCCCTTCAGTTGACCTAGCTATTTTCTCTCTTCATCTTGCTGGGATTTCCTCCATTCTAGGGGCAATTAACTTCATTACTACTATCTTAAATATACGATGAGAAGGGCTTCAAATGGAGCGACTACCTCTGTTTGCCTGATCTGTATTTATTACTGCCATCCTTTTACTACTATCATTACCTGTTTTGGCCGGGGCTATTACTATGCTATTAACTGACCGGAACTTTAATACCACTTTTTTTGACCCTAGGGGAGGGGGGGACCCTATTTTATATCAACACTTATTTTGGTTCTTTGGTCACCCCGAAGTATATATTCTAATTTTACCTGCTTTTGGTATTATTTCCCATATTGTGTCCCACCACTCTTTTAAGAAGGAGATTTTTGGAGCTCTGGGTATAATTTACGCTATACTCTCTATTGGCCTTCTAGGATTCATTGTCTGAGCCCACCACATATTTACAGTCGGTATAGACGTTGATACTCGAGCCTACTTTACATCCGCAACAATGATTATTGCAATCCCTACAGGGATTAAGGTATTTAGTTGACTAGCAACTATTTACGGCTCACCTATTAAATACAATACCCCAATGCTTTGAGCGTTAGGATTTATCTTCCTATTTACTGTTGGTGGACTCACCGGAATTATCCTCTCTAACTCCTCCTTGGACATTATACTACACGACACATATTACGTTGTAGCCCACTTCCACTACGTCCTATCCATGGGTGCTGTCTTTGCTCTATTCGCTGGATTCAATCATTGATACCCCCTAATTACAGGATTAAGTTTAAATCAACAATGAACCAAAGCCCACTTTATAACGATGTTCCTAGGTGTAAACGTGACTTTCTTCCCCCAACACTTCTTAGGTCTAGCAGGAATGCCTCGACGATACTCAGACTACCCAGACTGTTACACTAAATGAAACATAGTATCCTCTATAGGGTCCATGGTCTCACTCACCAGTGTACTGTTTTTTATTTTCATTGTTTGAGAAAGACTAATCTCACAACGAACCGTAATTTGATCAAACCACCTGACCACGTCTTTAGAATGGGATAATCGCCTTCCAGTTGACTTCCACAGCCTTCCTGAGACAGGAGCTCTTTACATTTAATATGACCTACTGAGGACAATTAGGATTTCAAGATGCTTGTTCCCCTTTAATAGAACAAATTATTTTCTTTCATGATCACGCCATATTTGCCATTATTATAGTCTTAACTATAGTGATATATATATCCATAACCCTTATAACTAACAAGTTTTCATGTCTAAATATTACGGAGAGGCAAAAGATTGAGACTGCCTGAACTGTTGCTCCAGCCCTAATCCTCCTATTTTTAGCTCTCCCTTCATTACGATTACTATATTTATTAGATGAAACTAATGACCCATTAATTACTATCAAAACTATAGGTCACCAATGATACTGGAGCTACGAATATTCCGACTTTTTAGATATCGAGTTCGACTCTTACATGATCCCTACAAACGATTTAGAGTTGGGAAACTTTCGATTATTGGAGACCGACCACCACTTAATCTTACCTATAAAAACTAACACACGAATCATTGTCTCCTCAGCGGATGTTATTCACTCATGAACAGTACCGTCTCTGGGAGTTAAAGTAGATGCCATTCCTGGCCGACTAAACCAGCTTATGCTTTACCCTAGACGACCGGGCCTTTACTACGGCCAGTGCTCCGAGATTTGTGGAGCCAACCACTCATTTATACCTATCACATTGGAGATTGTTAATATAGACTATTTTATTAAGTGATTAAACCTAATAAACGAACAATGAAAAGTTAGTTAAATTATAACGTAAAATTGTCAATTTTAAATTACTATCGTTTATAGTACTTATCACATGCCACAACTATCCCCTATTAACTGATTATTTTTATTTATTATGTTCTGATCTATTATAACCATCAACACATCCATTATATGATGAAATACTAGTAATATCTACACAATCAGTAAAACCCCAAAATCAACTATAAAAATTAATTATAAATGATAACATGATAGTAGACATCTTTTCTTCCTTCGATGACCATAATTCGACACTATTCTCAGCTCACTTCATAACATGAACCTTATCCCTCTGATCCCTGTTCTTTATTAATTCTTCATACTGAATTAACCCTTCCAACTTGACTAACATCATAAATATGCCTAAACAAGCAATCAATATTCAGACGACTCGATCTTATAGTATAAACTTAGGGGGTTTTAGCTTAATAGTATCTTCTTTATTTATTACTATTATCAATTTTAATATGTTGGGGTTAATACCCTATGTTTTCAGCACAACCAGACACCTAGCTATGACTTTTACTCTAGCTTTACCCCTGTGGCTTTCCTTAATTATCTCCTCTTACTCTAACAACCCTTATTCAAGCCTAGCCTTTATACTTCCTTTAGGTACACCAACCTTCCTCATTCCCTTTCTTCCCATCATTGAAACCTTAAGAATTTTGGTACGACCCATCACTCTCTCTATCCGATTAGCTGCTAATATCAGAGCGGGACATATCATTTTGACGTTGATTGGAGATTACCTTACAGTCTCGTTACTATCAGCAAACTACATGGTCTCAGCGTTAGTTATATTTGTACAGATCGGTTATTTTATTTTCGAAATCGGTATCGGGATTATTCAAGGATACATCTTTTCACTATTAGTTACACTATATACAGATGATCATCAGTAGATAAATGAACGATTATTTAACTATTTACCCAAAGGTAAATATACCACCTTAACACCTTCAAAGTTATGCTCTCGTTAAGCTATTTGAGTTCAAAACTAATTATTCTACATAATTATTTTCTCAATGTAAGTGAGACACATTAGTTATGTTAAGTCTTGTTATCACTCCAGGAACAGCTTCCACTACCCCTACTATGTTACGACTTATCTTATTTTCCAACAAGAGCGACGGGCGATATGTACGCATTATAAAACCCAATTCATAAGAACTCACTATTTACAAAACTCTTATTACTACCAAGTCCACCTTCACAAAAAAATTACACTTCCTGATCCGATTAAAAAATATAAATTGTAGCTCACTTTACAACCTTCTTCATAAACTGCATTTTGACTTGACATCACAACCATGAAATTATTTAGTTTTTTCCGAAATTTTTACAAAATAAACTGACGACAGCAATACACAAACTGTTATAATTCAAAAAGAAGTAAGTATAAATTGAGGATTATCAAATTAATAAGCAAGCTCCCCTGGTAGGATATATAACACCGCCAAGCCTTTTAAGTTTCAAACAACTAAAGAATTATATAATATATTCATATTTATACTACTTAAGTAATAAAATTTTTAAAATGAAAGAATAGTAGGGTCTCTAATCCTAGTTTACCTAAGCCTTATTTTCAAAGAATTTCTACATAGGACTGTTTAATTAATAACAGCAATTAAATTTTACCTACTTTTGCCATCCTCATTAGTCCTAACAACCTTATAATTAATAATACTTTATTTTATACTATATGAATATAAACTTAAGGCATTGGTGTAACCGCAGTTGCTGGCACCAATTTAACCGCCTTTTAAAACACTAACTATATCAGACTCTCATCCATTGTATAAATATAAATACTGCGTAGCCTCACCCCATCATTCTAATAACATATTAACAACATAGTATCCCTACCCAAGAAATATTAAATTTCATAAATAGCAACACACTTAAGCAAAACGGTCACACAACAAATCTAGCATATATAAATCTAGTACGTAGCTTATATAATAACCAAAGCCAAATTAGATTAAGCAAGGAGCCTCCCACTCTTATTAGATTTTACGTTAACCTCTGGACCTAATGTCCCACTCACCTCCAAGGTCCTCACAACGCAACATGTTTCTTAAAGTTTGCAACTTAACGTTTTAAATAAACTACAAGACCTCTTACAATGGAAGGCGTCGAACCTTCTCCTCAAAATCCAAAAATTTACGTGCCATACACCACAATGTATTTTTATACACTTCCTCTACCTTTTACACTCTTAGAGTATATATATAATAAACACTCTTAAATCTACACACAGACTATTAGCCATATCTCGAATCCTCCCATTTTTATACTCTCTCACTCTATTGCGCCGTGTATATAATATACTCTAAACATTTATCTAGCCAAAGCCATCTAATCTAGATCAACTGAGGTCCAACAAGAATGCAACTAAAGACTACATTCTCAACTATTAAATATTAAACCTCTTTTACTCTCTAAAACAAGAAACATACACAAGTAGATGAAAGATACTGTGTTATTAAAGAGATGCAGTAATGAATATAAATTTATAAGTATTGCTCTGTATCTTATTATATATATATATATACATTTTGCTCTCTTCCTTAATTTGTCAAAACAATTTCCGTAAAAAAAGGCCCCTTCCCCCCCCCCTTTTTTTGTTTACACTTTTATTAAATCAGAAAGTATATATAAGCTTTTATCTCTATACCCACAATTTCCCATAAACTCAATACCTTTATTATTAAAGATGAAAAAGAATTATATACGTAGTTAAAAAAAAA